TCACAAGAATATTTTTTTTATCGGGACGATAACTCTGAAAAGAGAGATTTCCTATCTTTTCTTTCAACTCAGGAGAAATACGGTCGGGCGGCGCTAATTCGAATCCATCAGGTAAAATAAGAACAGCACCCACATTCAATCCTCCCTTTTTCCCATTAGCAAGAACTTGTTTCACTTGCATATCATAAGGAATTCGAAGAACTGCTTCAAATACAGTATCGGGAAGCACAGTTTGGGGAACTTCAATATCCACGGGCTTGTTAGCTAAATGGCAATTAGCACATACAATTCGTCCAGTTGCTTCTCGTGGGTTTTCATAACCCTGCTGTGCAAAAATGGGATATGCATTTGAAATAGATGTCCGAGTTATTACGTATATCATGATCGATACAGAAATCGATCGAGTCATCTGTTCCTTTACCCAAGAAAAAGTATTTCTATTTTCCATGTCCAATCGCAGATCCCAGAATTTCTACAATAAATTAGATAGGTAGCTAAGCTAATCTAGTTCCCTATACACAAGCCTGTTGTCATTCTACTGCAACAGTTGTACTGGAATGATGAATACCTTAAGCAGGTAGAAATAGAAAGAATTTTGCTAAAAAGGAAAAGGGCTTTGCTTTCTTTTTAAAGAAAGAAAGATGCTAATTTGATTAATATCAGGAGATCAAATGAATTTATGCTTCACTAATTGAATGATAAATGACTACAAGGGAAGGAGATAGACGGTTTAAACAAAAAAAGACCCAAAATTTCAAGCATGTATCTAGAATTACTGGAAAACTACAAACAAAAATAGTGAAAATTAGCTCGTTAGGAGCCCATCCAAGATCGTTGTAGACCCAACGAATTACTAGTTCCCAACCGCGGGTGGAGTGAAATCCAACAAAAAAATCAGTAACTAAAAGAATAAAAAAAGCTTTTATTGAGTCATTTAAGTTATAGAAAAATTCCTGAACCCAAGAATTCAAAATGGCAAGTTCCTCTTTACCCAGAAAAAAAGAACCACTTAGAATAGCCAAACAGATTATATTTGTCGAGAAATGCAAAATGATATGGAGATGATCCTCATTATCCATTTTGACCAATTGTATTATTTCCTTGTGTATACCCATAGGAGGTTTTTGTACATGTGTCTTCGGTTTCTTTATCATTTCGTCCAAGAGAAAAAGTTCTTCTAATTCTATGAATCTTGCTAGAATCCTTTTCTCTTGAATACCAGTTAAGAGAGTTTCGGATTGCCTGGTATTCCACCAATTCTTAATCCAAAGTTCCAGACATTTGTTAAAAGAGAAAGAGACCCCCCAGGGCAAAAGTACGATAAATACAAGATATAGTAAAGAAGGCAATGCTTTCTTTTTTTTCATTTTTGATCTGTAAATTGAGTTGTTAATGAATCCGCTTCATTCGCTGACTCTATAATGATATTTCTTTTTCTTTGAAACAAAAACTTTATAGCAAGGTTTGAGACCCTGTATCTATTCTTCTTTTTGTATATTAGTGGAATTTCATTGCATTGGGTTCTTTCTTAGATCTAGATGGAGCGGAATAGAGAAATGGAATAAAAAAATACAATAGGTACTCAAAATACTTCAATTGGTACGCGCAAGAAATAGGCCAATTCGGCAGCTTTTTGTTCAATTTCTCGTGGAGTAAAAAACATCTCATCAGTACGAGTCAAGGGAATGACCCCCTGGCCCCGGATTTCCATATAAAGGATACGACGAGGATAAAGACCCTCTTTAACCTGAATTCTAATTGATTGGATATCCCGCATAAGGAATCGAAGGAAGACACGACGTTTTATTCCAGGGAATCCCCAACGAAAAATGCACACTATTCCCTCTTTTCTATCGAATCGGTCATAGCCACTACCTACATTCCACAAAATAGTGCACCACAAGTAGGAGCTAATGAATAGGCCCGCGATTCCGTAGAAAGACATCACGACCCCCTGTGGAAAAAAAAGAATTTCTTGAGATGGAAGTATAGATATCAAATTTTTACCAAGATAACTGGAAGCCCCAACCGATAAGAATCCTAATGAACCTAGAAAAAGAATAGAGGCCCAGAAAAAATTACCCCTTTTTCGCGAACCTTTTAGAAGTTCTACCCATATGTGTTCTGATCGCCAATTCATATTAGATATACTAAATCCAGCAGTGGTCGATTGAAATTGAGAGAATAAGCTAAATGATTTTGACTTTACTTTTTTTGATTCTGAAATCACCTTCAGCAACTAGTACTCCTGTTAAAAAATTGGTTAGATACATTGACTTTCTATTCAAAAAATATTCGTGGATTCAATTAAAAGAAAATTCGCTATACCCGGCTCCGCATATTCAAGCATTTATGCTCGTAGCCTATATCCGCATCCATAGCCGTTTTTCATTTGTATGTAGAAAGATCCACACACCCTACCATATTGTATTACTTACACTAAAAAATACTAGACAATCTTATTTTTCTGCACATAAAGAAATAAAGAAGCCATTGCAATTGCCGGAAATACTAAGCCTACTAAAGGCACGAAAATAGAAGGTAAGTTGAAATCCGTCATAGAATAGGTGTCTCAATTCAAATTTACTATTTCTATCTATTCGAAAAATATCTTAAGATTCTTATGATATAATTAAGTATATCTATTATAAGGAATATTGACTATTGTATTTTTTAGTTTGAAAAATAAAGATTTTTTATAGAATACTTTTATAGAATACTTTTATAGAATACTTTTATAGAATACTATAGAATACTTTTATAGAATACTTTAGTATTCTATAAAAAAATGAAAGGAATGCATAATAAGAAAATTGCAAAAAAGAAGAACTTATTAAAAAGATTTGATTTTTTTCTCATCCTCATGGTCTTTCTGTCCTTCTAATCGAACTTGAAATTCGATTCAAAAGAAAGTGGCTAGAATTTACTTCTAGCATACCTACTCCTGTAGAAGCGCATACAATAATGCGTGGTAAAGGCGGAAAAATAGTATATTCAATCAAAATCAAAGGGCAAATTCTCTTACCTACTACAGATCTCATACTATCCCCCTTAGACTTTTTAAGGGAATATACCACCCAAAGGGTATTAAAATGCCGGGTGGAGTTAGCTTTTCGACGAAGAGAAGACCCGTCCCGTGCAGTGAAGTCTTGTTAGTAATACCCCCCGCAAGAATAGATTATATATAGAAGAATATTATTATATAGAAGAATATTCTTCCGAAAACTCCTCTGGACGCGTATAGTAGCATTGATTCTTTCCCAATAAACGAAGACTTTTTTCTGTAAATACTGCGTATTTGATTCCATTATCATATGATAATACTAGAATTTGCATTTATTTTTTGTATTCTACCTTTATATATTCTAGATATATAGAATAGGGGAATCCCGATTTGGCAAGTCTTATGATCGTATCAAGATCTATTTTTATTTGGCTCAATCTTTTTTTTTCTAAAAAAAAAAAGATTGAGCCAAGTTTAATTGTAATCAATTAGAAGAATAAAGAAGAATTACTGCATTTCGTAACTTATTTTTTCTCTTTTTATTTCGTTTCTTTTTTTTTAGCCCTTCTTTATATTTAGTTTTATCTATTTATCGATAGTATCTACTGGCTCGAACTCGAATTTGATCGCTTTCCATACTTCACAAGCTGCGGCAAGTTCAGGACTCCATTTGCAAGCTGCTCGAATAATTTCATTACCTTCACGAGCAAGATCGCGCCCTTCGTTACGAGCTTGGACACAGGCTTCTAAAGCCACTCGATTAGCTGCTGCACCTGGTGCATTTCCCCAAGGATGTCCTAAAGTTCCTCCACCAAATTGTAATACGGAATCATCCCCAAAGATTTCGGTAAGAGCTGGCATATGCCAAACATGAATACCACCTGAAGCCACCGGTATAACACCAGGCATGGATACCCAGTCCTGAGTGAAAAAGATACCGCGAGCACGATCTTTTTCAATAAAATCATCGCGCAATAAATCAACAAAACCTAAAGTCATTTCGCGTTCCCCTTCTAACTTACCTACTACAGTACCAGCGTGGATATGATCTCCCCCAGACATACGCAATGCTTTAGCTAATACACGGAAATGCATACCATGATTTTTCTGTCTATCAATAACTGCATGCATTGCACGGTGAATGTGAAGAAGTAGGCCATTGTCGCGGCAATAATGAGCCAAAGTAGTATTTGCGGTGAATCCCCCAGTTAAGTAGTCATGCATTACAATAGGAACCCCTAATTCCCTTGCAAATACAGCTCTCTTAATCATTTCTTCGCATGTAGCTGCAGTTGCATTCAAGTAATGCCCCTTGATTTCACCGGTTTCGGCCTGTGATTTATAAATAGCTTCGGCACAAAAGACAAAACGGTCTCTCCAACGCATAAATGGTTGTGAGTTTACGTTTTCATCATCTTTGGTAAAATCAAGTCCACCACGTAGACACTCATAACACGCTCTACCGTAATTTTTTGCGGATAATCCCAATTTTGGTTTAATAGTACATCCCAATAAAGGACGACCATACTTGTTCAACTTATCTCTTTCAACTTGGATACCATGAGGCGGACCTTGGAAAGTTTTTGAATAAGCAGGGGGAATTCGTAGATCTTCCAGACGTAGAGCACGTAGGGCTTTGAAACCAAATACGTTACCTACAATGGAAGTAAACATGTTAGTAACGGAACCTTCTTCAAATAGGTCTAATGGATAAGCTACATAAGCGATCCATTGGCCATCTTCCCCAGGAACAGGCTCGATGTGATAGCATCGTCCTTTGTAACGATCAAGACTGGTAAGTCCATCAGTCCAAACTGTTGTCCATGTACCAGTAGAAGATTCGGCAGCTACTGCAGCCCCTGCTTCTTCGGGCGGAACCCCAGGCTGAGGAGTTACTCGGAATGCTGCCAAGATATCAGTATCCTTGGTTTCATACTCCGGGGTGTAGTAAGTCAATTTATAATCTTTAACACCAGCTTGAAATCCAACACTTGCTTTAGTTTCTGTTTGTGGTGACATAAGTCCCTCCCTACAACTCTTGAATTAAAAATTCTCACAATGACAGGGTCTACTCGATGTGAATTAGGCGTAAATGAAACTTTAGCAAAAAGATCTTAAAACAAAAAAGATATTCAATTAATATCAACTCATTAAAGAAAATAGAGGGCATGCTTAAGTTAATGAATATGTTTCATTCATATATAAAGCGTACACCCTGTCTATGTTCTATCCTATAGGAGTTCCACTCTAGGAATTTGATAGGAATTGAGTTGTTGTTATAGTAAGTTAACATGGTTCGTTATTAAACCATGGATTTGATTTACCAAATCCATCATTATTGTATACTCTTTGATAGATATAGCGCAACCCAAATCAATCCCTAATCCCTTATTTTACAAGTTTTTAATAAGCTCCTTTCTTATTTTGAATGCAAATACCTAACTAAATATTAAGAAAAATCTCTGTTGACAGCAATCTATGCTTCACAGTAGTATATATTTTGTATATCGAAGTCCTAGATAGGAAAGTAGAGTAGGCACAGATCCTCCACAAAAGGTAAAATGTATATGAAAAAAAGATTGATTGAACTTTCCAACGGACTCATTCCATGAGTAAACGATTGAATGGGATTCGCTTGGGCAACGAAATCAAGTCCTGGTCCCCTTTTCTCTCTTATTGAATTAACTAATTCATTTCCCTTTTACTTTTGGATTTTTGGATATTCTTTTGGATTTGATTTGGCATTATTCAACAAGAAAAAAGAAAAATTTCGACAAATTCCTTTTTTTAAATTATGTGATAATTATGAGAATCAATCCTACCACTTCTCGTCCCGGGGTTTCCACAATTGAAGAAAAAAGCACAGGTCGTATCGATCAAATTATTGGACCTGTGCTGGATGTCACTTTTCCCCCGGGCAAGTTACCTTATATTTATAACGCTTTGGTAGTCCATAGTAGAAACACTGCCGATAAGCAAATTAATGTGACTTGTGAGGTACAACAATTATTAGGAAATAATCGAGTTAGAGCTGTAGCTATGAGTGCTACAGACGGGTTGATGAGAGGAATGGAAGTGGTTGACACGGGAGCTCCTCTCAGTGTTCCGGTCGGTGGAGCTACTCTCGGACGAATTTTCAACGTTCTTGGGGAGCCTGTTGACAATTTGGGTCCTGTAGATAGTAGTGCAACGTTCCCTATTCATAGATCCGCGCCTGCCTTTATCGAGTTAGATACAAAATTATCTATCTTTGAAACAGGTATTAAGGTGGTCGATCTTTTAGCTCCTTATCGACGTGGAGGAAAAATAGGACTATTTGGGGGTGCTGGGGTAGGTAAAACAGTACTCATCATGGAATTAATCAACAACATTGCTAAAGCTCATGGGGGCGTATCCGTATTTGGTGGAGTAGGGGAACGGACTCGTGAAGGAAATGATCTTTATATGGAGATGAAGGAATCCGGAGTAATTAATGAAAAAAATATTGCGGAATCAAAGGTAGCTCTAGTGTATGGCCAAATGAATGAGCCACCGGGAGCTCGTATGAGAGTTGGTTTAACTGCCCTAACTATGGCAGAATATTTCCGAGATGTTAATAAGCAAGACGTGCTTCTATTCATAGATAATATCTTTCGTTTTGTTCAAGCAGGATCGGAGGTATCCGCATTATTAGGGAGAATGCCCTCTGCAGTGGGTTATCAACCTACTCTTAGTACAGAAATGGGTTCTTTGCAAGAAAGAATTGCTTCTACTAAAAAGGGATCCATAACCTCGATCCAAGCAGTTTATGTACCTGCGGACGATTTGACGGACCCTGCTCCTGCTACAACATTTGCACATTTGGATGCTACTACTGTACTTTCCAGAGGATTAGCTTCCAAGGGTATTTATCCAGCAGTAGATCCTTTAGATTCAACCTCAACTATGTTACAGCCTCGGATCGTTGGCAACGAACATTATGAAACTGCGCAAAGAGTTAAGGAAACTTTACAACGTTACAAGGAACTTCAGGACATTATCGCAATTCTTGGGTTGGATGAATTATCGGAGGAGGATCGTTTAACTGTAGCAAGAGCACGAAAAATTGAGCGTTTCTTATCACAACCGTTCTTTGTGGCAGAAGTTTTTACCGGTTCTGCAGGAAAGTATGTTGGTCTTGCAGAAACAATAAGGGGATTTCAACTAATCCTTTCCGGAGAATTAGACGGCCTACCGGAACAGGCTTTTTATTTGGTGGGTAACATCGATGAAGCTAGCACGAAAGCTATAACCTTAGAAGAGGAGAACAAATCGAAGAAATGAAATTAAATCTTTATGTACTGACTCCTAAGCGAATTATATGGGATTGTGAAGTGAAAGAAATCATTTTATCCACTAATAGTGGCCAAATTGGCGTATTACCAAATCATGCCCCCATTAACACAGCAGTAGACATGGGTCCTTTGAGAATACGCCTCCTAAACGACCAATGGTTAACCGCGGTTCTCTGGAGTGGTTTTGCGCGAATAGTTAATAATGAGATCATCATTTTAGGAAATGATGCGGAACTGGGTAGTGACATTGATCCGGAAGAAGCTCAAAAGGCACTTGAGCTAGCCGAAGCTAACTTGAGTAAAGCTGAGGGTACGAAAGAATTAGTTGAAGCGAAGCTAGCTCTCAGACGAGCTAGGATACGAATCGAGGCTGTCAATTGGATTCCCCCATCCAATTGAAAAAAAATCCAATGGTTTATAGTTGATACAAAGAAAAAGGGAAGAGGGGTAGAAAAAGTTATTAGATAGCGAAGCGAAGTAAGTCCAATGCTATCTAGTAATTTTTCTACCTACCTACCTACTATTGGATTTGAACCAATGACTCCCGCCGTATGAAAGCAATACTCTAACCACTGAGTTAAGTAGGCAATTTATCACCACAAAGGAAGACTCATTACTTCGATCGATTATATATTGAATCCCTTTTCCAAGCAATACCGCTCTGTTATTGGTATGTTATATACTAAACAGATCAAAGGGTTTTCTTCTGGCATTCGATAATATTCATCTTGACAAGAAATTATCTATAGGTTAAGATATCTCTGATAAGGGCTATAGCTCAGTTCGGTAGAGCAACTCGTTTACACGTGCGCCAATGCTTTTCAAAGGAGCTTTTTATGCAATGAACATAATTGATCTTATTGCAAAATCAATGTCTTACTTCATAGATTCGAGAGAATAGGAGAACAGTAGCCTGACAAACAGTCAGTTCAGTTTGATTCAGGTGCCAATTCAGGTGCCTAATCAAATAGAACCCTTATGGATTTGCTAGTTGATAAGGTAAATATCCAGCCCACTAAATGCTAGGCGTAATGAGGATAAGGGCCTCCAAAAAACTTCTTTTCGTTCTATGAACTTTAAGGTGTATGAAGTCTCATAGTCAACTCTTGCAGTGGAACGATAGAGACTCCATTTCACTTAGGTTGATTTAATTTAGGCCGGAGGCAGACCTAAGTCAAGGTAATCCTCCTTTGAAACACTTTGGTATTGCTCCTAGATAGATCATAATACAAATAATCAATCAGAGCACAGGGAGCCATCTCATTATCTTTCCGTAAAGAAAAACTATGGTGGACTAACTGATTTTTACATCAGTTGATGAAAGAGCCCAATGCAAAAAAATGCATGTTGGGTCTTTGAAACAGTTCGAATCATTTCGATAATAATCCGTTTGATCTGTTTTACCGAGAAGGTCTACGGTTCGAATCCGTATAGCCCTAATATGTCCTTTTTTTGATTTTAGGATCGCTATCCTATGTTTCCTTTAGTATAGTTTTCATTTCCTCATTAGTACTTGTTTATAGACTGGACGGGAGCCTGCACTATAGAATAGAAATAAAAGCATTACCACAGGCTCATTTATCGAAAATCATAGAGACAGGAAAAGAAAAATGAATTTCTATCAAATCAATAGAAGAACGGATCCCTTACCTGATTTGAATCCCGTCCTCCTTCAAATAGGATATCTCTGGACTTCCCTATAATAACTGCAATGATTTTCTCCATCTTGCGAATTCCGACTTTGTTTGAAGTATATTACTTTGCTTATATATAAATTTCTACTTTAAAATAGAAAAGAGTAAAATAATAAAACAGAATATTCTGTCTCATAGTTCTGAAATAGAGTTCTTTATTTTTATAGTATTACTTCTCATTAGACTGCATACCAGAGTCCTCCTATCTTAATTAGGTTCTAATTAGTAGTATTCTCTTTTTTATTTAATAGTCTTTTATTATCCTTAAATAAAGGATAGAGCAATTCCTTTTGCTAAAGATTCTAGAGAAAGCGAGATAAAGTGAAGCGAGAGAGTTTTCTTTATATAAGAATTAGATCTACACCATATCTAAATAAAAAGGAAATAAAAAAGAAAGGGAGTCGGGATTCTCATTGGATGAATCTTTAAAGAGAAGACACGGCACAGAGGAAACAAAGGCTAAACTAAGCGCTTTTGTTTGAACAAAAACGGATTCTTGTTTCATCGAGGAAAAGAGAGAAGTTCTGGATAAATTGACAATGCTGAATTGAATTGACTAATTTCAGTTCCGCCTATTCCATATTAATCGGAGTACATTATGTTTCTGCTTCACGCATATGATATTTTTTGGACATTTCTAATAATAGCAAGCCTTATTCCTATTTTGGCATTTTGGATTTCAGGGCTTTTAGCCCCGGTTAGTGAAGGACCAGAAAAGCTTTCTAGTTATGAATCGGGTATAGAACCCTTGGGAGGGGCTTGGCTACAATTCCGAATACGCTATTACATGTTTGCACTAGTTTTTGTTGTTTTTGATGTGGAAACGGTCTTTCTTTACCCTTGGGCAATGAGTTTCGACGTATTGGGTGTATCTGTTTTTATCGAAGCTTTCATTTTCGTGCTTATCCTAGTTGTTGGTTTAGTTTATGCATGGCGCAAAGGAGCCTTGGAATGGTCTTAACTAAATATTTAGACAAAGAAAAAAAAGA